TCACAACAAATTCAAAGAAAGAACCCATTATTTGAATGAAGTGAAGTGCCAAACTTGTGGGCGGGGATAAATAGATCTATTTATCTACGATCGAATTATATTTGTTCGATACACTGTTGTCAATATGATTGTCAATTTTGAATATAAATGTTGAGAAAAAAATAAAGAATATAAAAAAGACTATAAAAAAATACAATGAAAAAAGAATTAAGTCAATTTCTTTTTTTATTATTTTATTAATTATTATTTTTTTTTTTTTTATTAATTATTATTATTATATTAATTATTATTAATATTTTATATTTTTATATGTTATTTTATCTGTTATGTTATTTTATCTGTTTTTTTTATCTTATTTTATGTTATTTTTTTAAATGCAATTACTTCATTTATTCAATTGATCTTTTTTCTCTATATTTTATATCAATAAAATTAGCTCAATAAAATTTGGTTTTGTTGGTATAGAACACGGTATTCTATAGTAGCAATATTCTATAGTAGCAAAGCAATAAGAAATACGAATAATAAATAAAGTATGAATAGAACAAAAGAGGGGGGAGGAAATAATAAAGAAAAATTTATACAAAGCTAGATATGAGTCATCCACACCCTCTTTTTTGTATTTCATTAATTGAATTTTGTTTGATTAAGACTAAGTTCCGTAAAAACCCCCGCCTTCTTTAAAATATCATGAACAGTTCCTGTGGGTTGAGCTCCTTTTTCAAGGAAATAGAGAATAGCGGGAACATTTAAATAGGTTTGATTATTTATCGGATCATAAAAACCCACTTTTCGAAGATCTCTTCCCTCTCTTCGGGATCGAACATCAATTGCAACGATTCGATAAACGGCTCATTGGGATAGATGTAGTTAAATAATACCCCCCCCTAGAAACGTATAAGAAGTTTTCTCCTCGTACGGCTCGAGAAAAAAATGATTAAAAGTTATGTCTATGTATGGAATTAGAATGTCAAAAAGATCCATAAACCCAGCAAATCAATTAGACATTTAAACCTGTCTTTTTTTTCGAAAAAAAAAAAAGAAGAAAAAAGCATTCGTACTCTCATAACTCAAGTCAAATAACTCTCAAAATGCTCAAAAAAAAAATCCTTAGGCATTCTTTTATTGAGTGGTCTCTAACCCCTTTTTTTTGTCTCGTTTAGAATCTATTTCGATTCTTCATTTTGATCTAGTTGGTGAGACAATTGAAAAGGGTATTTCCTTGTTCTAGGATCCTTTATCTTTGCCTTGAATCATTGGGTTTAGACATTACTTCGGCGATATTTAATCATTTCAAAAATGGCAGCAACATGCCCCTTTTTCTCTCTTTTTTTCTTTCTCTCAAAGAATCATATGAACGATTAATTCCCGCATGATACACTTTTGATCGAAAGAGTTTTACCAATTCCAACAATTTTTCTTTTTGATTTGAAAATAGTTTGAATCGGAGCCTTTCGATTTCTATATCAAAAATAGACTTACGAAGTTGTTCCAACTTATTGATTTCCATTAACTAACCCTAGATCCTTGCCCCTGAAAAATGGATGTTTCTCTTCGAGCTCCATCCTGTACTATTTACATTACAACCCAACAAAAAGACGGATTATAATAGAACAGAACAAAGGATGTCGAGCCAAAAGCACCTTCATTTCTACATAATGGAAAGTGGTGGGTTTTGACATCCACAGCCGATCATGTCCTTCAAGTCGCACGTTGCTTTCTACCACATCGTTTCAAACGAAGTTTTACCATAACATTCCTCTAGTTTGGAACATTGATTCAATTATGGAATCATGAATAGTCATTGGTTCAGTCGATACATAGTAATCTATCTATACTTCTTCCTTCTATATGAAATAAATAGATAATTTAGGAAGAAAAAGCCTCAATAAGAATTCAAATTAACCCATATTGTATTGTATGAATGCAATATATATATATATATTTTTACTTTTATTATAATTATATATTATAATTATACTTTTCTATTCTAAAAAAAAAAAATTAAGAATATCATTAATAATAAGAATATCACGAATATTATAAATAACACAAATAAACTAATCTTTTTGAATCTACCTTGCATCTTCAAATAACTCGATAGATCAAATAACTCGATAGAATAGATTCGCCAATCTCACAGTTCTTCGAGTGCCAATCTTAAGCAATTATTAAAAATCAAAAGCAAGAATCACATTTTCTCCAATATTTGACTCTTAGAAAGAAGGTTGTTAAAAAAAAAAGAGCAATTTAGATTCGGATATCGTTATTCTGATATATAAAAGAGTATGCTCTGGGACGGAAGGATTCGAACCTCCGAATAGCGGGACCAAAACCCGTTGCCTTACCACTTGGCCACGCCCCATTTTGATTTCTATTTGAAACTACTAAACACTAATATGGGTATTCCTTGTTCGTCAATTCCAGTTCCAAATAGCTATGGAATAGATTAGATTCTTGCTAGGATTTTGGCACATATGATAGAGAATTAAACCCAATT